GAGATATTTTGTTCCACCACAGAGAATTATTTGATTCTTGCATCCCAAAGAATTTCCCTGATACATCAGAACGATCATTTACGAGATTTAATGACAGATTTATTCTTTTCTTTTAACTATTGGTCCTGATCATTTGATTTGGTAATGGTAATAAAGATAATAACGAATAGAAATGAATTAATGACTTGGACCGTGTATTAACGGTCAATTTCCGTTAGAAGGTTCCGTCGGAACAATTATAAAAAAAAAAAAAAGAAAGAGAAAGTGTGGGGAGAAATGACAAGAAGATATTGGAACATGAATTTGGAAGAGATGATGGAAGCAGGAGTTCATTTTGGTCATAGTACTAGGAAATGGAATCCTAGAATGGCACCTTACATCTCTGCAAAGCGTAAAGACATTCATATTACAAATCTTACTCGAACTGCTCGTTTTTTGTCAGAAGCCTGTGATTTAGTTTTTGATGCAGCAAGTATAGGAAAACACTTCTTAATAGTCGGTACCAAAAATAAAGCAGCGGATTCAGTAGCATCGGCTGCAATAAGGGCTCGGTGTCATTATGTTAATAAAAAATGGCTCGGTGGTATGTTAACGAATTGGTCCACTACAGAAATGAGACTTCATAGGTTCAGGGACTTGAGATCGGAACAAAATACGGGGAAACTCAACTGTCTCCCGAAAAGAGATGTAGCAATGTTGAAGAGGCAATTATCTCACTTGCAAACATATCTGGGCGGGATCAAATATATGTCGAGGTTACCCGATATTGTAATCATCGTTGATCAGCAAGAAGAATATACAGCTCTTCGAGAATGTCTCACTTTGGGGATTCCGACAATTTGTTTAATCGATACAAACTGTGACCCGGATCTCGCAGATATTTCGATTCCAGCGAACGATGACGCTATAGCTTCAATCCGATTGATTCTTAACAAATTAGTATCCGCAATTTATGAGGGCCGTTCTAGCTATATAAGAAATTGTTGATTAATAATAGGATAAGTCAATGACTTTTGAAACTCCATAAATGGATTGAATCGGTTACTATCCCTGAGTCTCAAAAAAGAGATCAAAATAACTGGGGATATTATGTGATCGCTTGGTATCCGAAATATACGATTAAAGTAGACGAGTTGAGAAAGAGATAAGAGATGGCTGAATCAAAATAATTCCTTTTTAAGTTCTATTTATGTCAGAGGGCAATATGAATGTTCTACCCTGTTCTATCAACTCGCTAAAAGTGTTATACGATATATCCGATGTGGAAGTAGGCCAACATTTTTATTGGCAAATAGGGGATTTCCAAGTCCATGCCCAAGTACTTATCACTTCTTGGGTTGTAATTGCTATCTTATTAGGTTCAGCCACTATAGCTGTTCGGAATCCACAAACCATTCCAACCGACGGTCAGAATTTCTTCGAATATGTCCTTGAATTCATTCGAGACTTGAGCAAAACCCAGATTGGAGAAGAATATGGTCCCTGGGTTCCCTTTATTGGAACTATGTTCCTATTTATTTTTGTTTCTAACTGGTCAGGTGCTCTTTTACCCCGGAAAATCGTAAAGTTACCGCATGGAGAGTTAGCTGCACCCACGAATGATATAAATACTACTGTTGCTTTAGCTTTACCTACGTCAGTGGCATATTTCTATGCGGGTCTTAGCAAAAAGGGATTGGGTTATTTCGGTAAATACATTCAACCAACCCCAATACTTTTACCAATTAACATCCTAGAAGATTTCACAAAACCTTTATCGCTTAGTTTTCGACTTTTCGGGAATATATTAGCTGATGAATTAGTAGTTGTTGTTCTTGTTTCTTTAGTACCTTCGGTGGTTCCTATACCTGTCATGTTCCTTGGACTATTCACAAGCGGGATTCAGGCTCTTATTTTTGCAACTTTAGCCGCAGCTTATATAGGTGAATCCATGGAGGGTCATCATTGACGAGCTTCCGAAATGGTCTTAACTTAAAAAAAAACTATAGATTAGTTATCTATATATAGATATTATCTAAAATATAGATATTATCTAGAACCATTCTTATCTTATTTCATTTGATTTCATTCAATTCAACGATTGACAAAAATTTTTATAAATTGCAATTTAATTGGATCAATCAAATCTTGATATGTAATGATTTGGGCTGAGGAACCCATCCACTTATATCCATGCGTATAATGATAAAGAAAAGGAAGAGAATAGAAACAAAACAAATAAAATTCATAAAAAAAGGAGGTCAGGCTAGGTATATGTAAGGGCTATAGGCCAATCCATGTATATGTTTCGAAGAATGATTCTAGAACCCCAGATTCAATATAAGATACGGATGGTTTACATTATGAAAGAAACACATGTATATGTGATATTAGATATTCACTAGTTATATATGGGCTATCCGTATATATTATTTCCCACCTCACTGAATTTGGATAGATTCCAATACAAGCCCTTCCGTTTTACTTCCGTTTTATCTGTGACTGTGGATTGAATGAATAAACAAATGAAGTCAAGCATATAGAAGAGAAAGAGCGAAGAATTGAAAGAATAGAATGGTTCGGAACAAAGAAATGGAAGAACTAGAACCATATAAATTTACAAAGACTCCATGGATAGGAACTAAAAACGAGATATCGAAGTAGTTCTGATGATTTAGTAATATTATCATTTCAATTCAGAGTTCTTAGTTATTTTTTTTTTTTTCGGATAGATCTTAGTGATGGAATAATATAAGTAATAATTCATTGGTTGATTGTATCATTAACCATTTCTTTTTTTTTGGTGCGAGGAACTTAATATGAATCCACTGATTTCTGCCGCTTCCGTTATTGCTGCTGGATTGGCTGTAGGACTTGCTTCTATTGGACCTGGAGTTGGTCAAGGTACTGCTGCGGGCCAAGCCGTAGAAGGTATCGCGAGACAACCAGAAGCGGAGGGTAAAATACGAGGTACTTTATTGCTTAGTCTGGCTTTTATGGAAGCTTTAACGATTTACGGACTGGTCGTGGCATTAGCGCTTTTATTTGCGAATCCTTTTGTTTAATCTTTGAAAAATACATACTTATTTTCCTATTTTATTTTGATTGCCGTGGACTTGCCGAATTATATCAAAACTTCACTCCTACAATCACCTCTTCGTTGAGACAATACCCCCCGGGGATGGAGTGATTTGAGGATGAGGAATTAGCATAGCAGACCCACTCGCTTTCTTCCCTCCCGTTCTTAATGGAAACCTTTTTTTACTTTTAGGAAGTGTTGCAACAAACGAGTTATTTCGTAATTGACATGAGACCTGGGACTAATAAATAGATTATTGGGAATTTCCATTGAAATAATAATAATAAAGAAAAAATATTTATTAAAATGAAATGAATCTGTTCATATTTATAATAAGGAAATTAATAAAAATAAATCAATCAAAAACAAAGGGGGCGAAGTGATACAAAAGGAACTCTGTTCAATTTTGTTGGTCCTATCTATAATAGGAAAGCATATCAAAGATGTAATAGATTCTTTCGTTTCCTTTGGTCATTGGCCATCTGCTGGGAGTTTCGGGTTTAATACCGATATTTTAGCAACAAATCTAATAAATCTAAGTGTAGTGCTTGGTGTATTGATCTTTTTTGGAAAGGGAGTGTGTGCGAGTTGTGTATTTCAAGAATAGGCTGGATCCAACCGGCTGCACTTTCTTTTTTTTTTTTGAATAGGAAAGTTATAAATAGGAAAGAAAGGTGCATAATCTCGACGAACTACTTCTGAATAAATTCAGAAATCATATGTAAGAACCATAGCATTTCGTGACTTATTGGTAAATCAACTTTGATTCTCTATCAGCCAATAATGTGGGACCATTAACATGGTTAAAGCGAAACCGTTTGAAGTCCAGGCACAACATGGTACTCTTTCTACCACTACGTTAGTACGAAGATGGTTTCAAAAAAAGAATAGTTGGCAATTTATCCGATATAGAACACTCATATCGATAAAATGATTTGAACCATTTACTGGAAAAATGGGTGTTTCGCCCTTTTTTATCCAATGTTGAATCGATGACCTATGTATAAAATAAGAAGCATTTTTTGGATTTAAAGAAAAAAAAAAAGAAACAACTTTGCTGACAATGACAGATTTTTGTCGGGTCGGAAGAGTCCTCCGAATATTCTGGTCTTGTATCCGTTTCGATATCTTGGAATACGAACAGAGAAGAGAGGGTAGGCTCGTTACATTAAAATATAGGGAATGATCCATTAAGTAACTGAGTGTGAGAGCCAAATGAATCGAAAGATTCATGTTTGGTTCGGGAAGAGATTATAGAAGTGAAGTTGTGAAATGAATGGGAAGATAATCTACTTTCATTAAGTGATTTATTAGATAATCGAAAACAGAGGATCTTGAGTACTATTCGAAATTCAGAAGAACTACGCGAAGGAGCCATTGAGCAGCTCGAAAAAGCCCGGGCTCGCTTACGGAAAGTGGAAATAGAAGGAGATGAGTTTCGAGTGAATGGATACTCTGAGATAGAACGAGAAAAGTGGAATTTGATTAATGCCACTTATGAGAATTTGGAACGATTAGAAAATTACAAAAATGAAACCATTCATTTTGAACAACAAAGAGCAATTAATCAGGTGCGACAACGAGTTTTCCAACAAGCCTTACAAGGAGCTCTAGGAACTCTGAATAGTTGTTCGAACAGCGAGTTACATTTACGCACCATCGGTGCTAATATTGACATGCTCGGGGCCATGAAAGGAGTAACTGATTAGCCCTTCTACTGTAGGCATTATTATTATTTTTTTTTTCTCCCTTTGTTTCCGAAAAAGAATTAAGAGACGCTAATGGTAACCATTCGAGCCGACGAAATTAGTAATATTATCCGTGAACGTATTGAACAATATAATAGAGAAGTCAAGATTGTGAATACCGGGACAGTACTTCAAGTAGGCGACGGCATTGCTCGTATTCATGGTCTTGATGAAGTAATGGCAGGGGAATTAGT